AAGGGCTTATTCGACTCAATCGTACCACGTAATCCTTTAAGAGGTGTTTTGAGTGAGTTATTTCAGCTCCACGGTTTTTTTCCTCTGAATCAAAATTCAATAAATTAAAGTATAGCACTCGATTCAATTATTTGTAGCGAACGAGTATTTTATTTGTATTTAATTTATCGTAAAAAAACTTAAGTTAAGAAGAATGGTCTTTTCGTTGGTAACATTAGTTCTACTTGTAGTAAGAACTATAAGTTTTGGATAATTATTATTTTTTTCCGTCATATCAATTTTTCTATTTTTTATCTTACTCCTAATTCCTGATTAGTAATCAGGAACCCTTTATTAATCAATAGGATAAAAAAGCTAAAAGAGTAAGTTTCTCCTTCCGAGGAATTAGGGAAAGGAAAGACATAAAGAAAAAATAATTTTATCTGGCCTTATTACGTATTAATTTGATTTTAATCGAGACAAAAATAGATCTTATTTAGAATTTATTATATTTATTTAGAATTTATTATATAATAAATTCTAAATAAATGTATAATAGAAAGAATTTATTTTGACTAAGAACCCTCACTTTTATTATGGAATCAAGTTTATAGAATCAAGTTACCGTTTGCTTTGTTGGATTCGATTAGTAAAAGTTGTGAACTCATAATAAACTCTTTAATACCCTTAAGTAAAAAAAAAAAAATACAAAGAATAAAAAAGGATGGGAGAATAAGAAAGTTTCTTATATTCTTATGTTATATGTTATTATTAAAGTGAATTATCATACATATTTTATATTTATGTATAACGATGAATTAGGTACACATTTATATTCCTTGCACTTATTAACTACTTAATATTAGTTATATTAGATATACTTATCATTAGTTATATTTAAAAAACAAATATTAAATTGGGGCACCCATTCTATGACAGATCTACCCTCTATTTTTGTGCCCTTAGTGGGCCTAGTATTTCCGGCAATTGCAATGGCTTCTTTATCTCTTCATGTCCAAGAAAATAAGATTATCTAAATTTGTATATGGCTCTTTCCGAACACAAATGAGAGACTCATATGCATACGGATACACGATATCTGCATAAATGCAGATTATATATGAGTATGGGTCTAGCTGGTTAAAAATAAATTGGTGAATAGTTTGAAATAGAAAGTCAATGTATCTAACCAATTACTCCTAATAGTTCCCGTCAAAATAGTGCTAGTTGATGAGAGTTACTTCGGGGTCAAGAAAAGTTAAGTCAAATTTATTTGGGTTATTCTCTCAATTCCTATTGAATACAACCGGATCGAGTATAGTAAGTATAATATGAACTGGCGATCAGAGCATATCTGGATAGAACTTATAACGGGGTCTCGAAAAACAAGTAATTTTTTTTGGGCCTGTATCCTTTTTTTAGGTTCATTAGGATTCTTAGTGGTTGGAACTTCCAGTTATCTTGGTAGGAATCTTATACCCGTATTTCCATCTCAGCAAATCTTTTTTTTTCCGCAAGGGATCATAATGTCTTTTTATGGGATCGCGGGTCTATTTATTAGCTCCTATTTGTGGTGTACAATTGCGTGGAATGTAGGTAGTGGTTATGATCGATTTGATAGAAAAGAAGGAATTGTTTGTATTTTTCGTTGGGGATTTCCTGGAATAAATCGTCGCATTTTCCTTCGTTTCTTTATGAAAGATATCCAATCCATCAGAATGGAGGTTAAAGAGGGTCTTTATCCTCGTCGTGTCCTTTATATGGAAATAAGAGGCCAAGGGGCCATTCCCTTGACTGGCACTGATGAGAATCTTACTCCACGAGAAATTGAACAAAAAGCTGCCGAATTAGCCTATTTCTTGCGTGTACCAATTGAAGTATTTTGAAATGAAGAATTAATGTTTTCTTAGTATGAAGGAGGGAACTTGCTAATTCCCTTTTTAATAAAATTGAAGTTTCTTCAAAAGACTTAAGAGAATTCATCCAATATTTCGAATTGATAGGTTACGTTATTCCTGGACTGTGGTTATGGTTAGGCGGTGAAACATAAACATTTCGAAATAATTAATTAATTGATCCGGGAAGGCTTTTTTTGTCTCGAAATTCGAATCATATTTGTTACTTCTAGTGGATTTTCGAGTATTCATCGACCAGGAACAAAGAACAAATGGGGATGAAATTAGTTGGAATTTACCCAATTGAGATATCTCTGGGAATCGTATTTGCTTGCTTATTTTTTTTTTATCTGAAAAAGACTCTTTTCTATATTTTATTTTGCTAGATCCAAGGATTCAATTTTTACAAAAAAAAAAAATGGGAATAAATTCATAGGTTCGATACCTTGTTATAGAATTCGTGTTCAGATAAATATAAAATAGAATCGACGAATGACGAATGCAGCAGATTCATTAACAATTCACAGAAAAAAAAAAATGAAAAAAACAAAAGCATTGACTTCCCTCCCATATATTATATCCATAATATTTTTGCCTTGGTGGGTCTCTCTCTCATTTAATAAAAGTCTGGAACCTTGGGTTATTAATTGGTGGAATACCCGGCAATCTGAAACTCTCTTGAATGATATTCAAGAAAAAAGCATTCTAGAAAGATTTATAGAATTAGAAGAACTATTCCTGTTGGACGAAATGATAAAGGAATACCCAGAAACACATATACAAAAGCTTCGTATAGGAATACACAAAGAAACAGTACAATTAGTCAAAACACACGATGAGTATAATTTCCATATAATTTTTAATTTCTCGACAAATATAATCTGTTTCGCTATTCTAAGTGGTTATTTTATTCTGGGTAATGAAGAACTTGTTATTCTTAATTCTTGGGTTCAGGAATTCATCTATAACTTGAGTGACACAATAAAAGCTTTTTCGATTCTTTTAGTTACTGATTTATGGATCGGATTTCATTCAACCCATGGTTGGGAACTTATGATTGGTTCGGTCTACAACGATTTTGGATTAGCTCATAACGATCAAATTATATCTGGTCTTGTTTCCACTTTTCCAGTTATTCTAGATACAATTGTTAAATATTGGATCTTCCATTATTTAAATCGTGTATCTCCTTCGCTTGTAGTCATTTATCATTCAATGAACGAATAAAGAACTCATTTGATCTCCTGATATCAATCAAATAAGAATGTCTCTTCGTGTTTGAAGAATTTAAGAAAAATATTTTCAATCTTATTTATTCCTTAGTTATACTTCTACCTGTTTAGGGTATTCGTCCCATATTCCAGTAAATTATTCCAGTACAATGGCAGACTCGTGGATAGGGAACTACACTAGTTAGCTACCTTTCTATTTTATTGTAGAAATTCTGGGATCAATGATTGAACCATGCAAAATAGAAATATTTTTTCTTGGGTAAAGGAACAGATGACTCGATCCATTTCTGTATCGATTATGATATATGTAATCACTCGGGCATCTATTTCAAATGCATATCCCATTTTTGCGCAGCAGGGTTATGAAAATCCGCGTGAAGCAACTGGACGAATTGTATGTGCAAATTGCCATTTAGCTAATAAGCCCGTGGATATTGAAGTTCCGCAAACTGTGCTTCCTGATACTGTATTTGAAGCAGTTGTTCGAATCCCCTATGATATGCAACTGAAACAAGTTCTTGCTAATGGGAAAAAGGGGGCTTTGAATGTGGGGGCTGTTCTTATTTTACCCGAAGGATTCGAATTAGCCCCCCCCGATCGTATTTCTCCCGAGGTGAAAGAAAGGACGGGAAATCTATCCTTTCAGAGTTACCGTCCCAATAAACGAAATATTCTTGTGATAGGTCCTGTTCCCGGTCAGAAATATAGTGAAATTGTTTTTCCCATTCTTTCCCCTGACCCTGCTACGAAGAAAGACGTTCACTTCTTAAAATATCCAATATATGTAGGTGGGAATAGAGGAAGAGGTCAGATTTATCCTGATGGGAGCAAGAGTAATAATACAGTCTATAATGCTACATCGGCGGGAATAGTAAGCAGAATAGTACGTAAAGAAAAGGGGGGATATGAAATAACCATAGTTGATGCATCAGATGGACATCAAGTGGTTGATATTATACCTCCAGGACCGGAACTTCTTGTTTCAGAGGGTGAATCCATCAAGCTTGATCAACCATTAACAAGCAATCCTAATATAGGAGGTTTTGGTCAGGGAGATGCAGAAATAGTGCTTCAAGATCCATTACGCGTCCAAGGCCTTTTGTTCTTTTTGGCATCTGTTATTTTAGCACAAATTTTTTTGGTTCTTAAAAAGAAACAGTTTGAAAAGGTTCAATTGTACGAAATGAATTTCTAGATTCAAAAATCTTTAGACTATTAAAATTAAGGAAAGGGTGGTATAAATGAAAGGAACAAATAAAATACTTCTATCTAGGGGGGATTACTAGTTTTACTTATCTGCTATTCGACACAAGAAAGGATTTATTTTCTACCCTTTCTTGTGTCATCTTATATTGAAATGAAATAATAATCACTTTTTTTTGTCTGTTCGTCAAAGATTACTATATCCTTCTTTTTCGTGTCTATCGAAATCCCTTATTTATATTTCTAATTTCTATTTAGAATTTCTATTTATAAAAGTAGTGGACAAACAAAAAAGGGGTTAGGGGGAGTAATTCATTATAAGAAACAAAAGAGTAGAGTAGTTTGAAATGAAACATCAGATCAGAACCAAGATCCCCCTTTTATAATTTCTATGAATAAAATATGTTGACTGGATAATTTTCCAATTTGTATCTTATGGAATACATTAAATGGAATATATCAAAGTCTCATTTAAGAGTAAGAACTCAGCGGGGCCTCGCCGCTATAATAAGGGGATAAGTCCCGCTGAGTTCTTACCTTTTCATGTCTACAATCTGGTTCATCCAATTACTACAGAGATGAACCCAACCCGGAATATGAACCGTAAAAGAAAATACCTATTAAACCGATCACAGGAATACCAGCTACAGTACCTATCAGCCAAAGAGGAATCCTTCCAGTAGTATCGGCC